TCAAATAACAAGGGTTCGAGCAATCTTACTTCACTTTTTTCGACGAAGGAATAGATCGGCAGCGAGAATTATATTCCTTATCTTTCCAATATTTTTGTATCAAAGGAATTAGAGATAGAGAACCCACACCGGCTAACGATTAGAATAATTACCTTATTCGATCCATTCTGGTCAGTAATAGTGGTGAAGTGGGTAAAGTGCGGAAAGAGAGGGATTCGAACCCTCGGTAAACAAAAGCCTACATAGCAGTTCCAATGCTACGCCTTGAACCACTCGGCCATCTCTCCTACATAAATGATTATGGCTCAAAACCTGAGTGATTAGCGAGTTATTCATAATTCGATTATTTGATAGGTACAACCAATCAACCCTAACTATCAAAATAGAAAAGAAGGGTCTTTGCTTCACAGCTCAGGTAATAAAGAGAATTTCATTTTATTAGTGTGTTTTTATGTTATTTCGTACTGGCCAATTCCTTTGTTTGTGGGAGCGTTTTCCTACGAGAGGTAATGAAGAATTATAGAATGTATTGTTATCTATGCCTAGATCGCAGATAAATGGAAATTTTATTGATAAAACCTTTTCAATTATAGCCAATATCTTATTACGAATAATTCCGACAACTTCAGGAGAAAAAGAGGCATTTACTTACTACAGAGATGGTGCGATTTGATTCTTTTTTTCGCATCCAAAGACATTTGGGCTAGAAAGAAAAAAGATTACTCTACACTTGTTGAAGGTGAAGTTTATAAATAGAGCAATTCCTTCTGTCGTGTATCCTCGAGTAATGCCGCCTCAGATGCTTCAATTGTCGATTGGAGTATTGAGCGAAAGGTTACACCTATAGGTTCTATATTACAGGTTAATCCTACTTTACTAGTACCAATAGGGGGCATATAGGAAAAAGCACTACACCTAGAAATCAACAACACCAAAACTTTGTTATTTATTAACGATTAACCCCTTCCTCCGTATCAGGGTTGCGGCTAACAAGAATGGCTGGGACAACAAGCATCCATCTCGTTGGTACTTTGGATACCCGTATAACCATCGAAGATTGTTGAAGTGACCAATTCCTGTAAATTAGGAAGCGTTGAGGACAAAGAAATTATTGGAGTTACCATTTCTATCTAATCGTAACATGCGTGCTGGTCAGAAAAAATCTTTTGCAGAAAGGTTGGCTAGAGATTTCTTGTAAAAACACTAGCCCCACTCAGTTTATAATGAGAATATTTTTAGTCTTAATAAGTTCTTAACTTGATAAGTTATTATTCTTAATTATGTACATAAAGGAGGAGCCGTATGAGATGTAAATTTCATGTACGGTTCTGGAACGGAGATTCGTGGAATCGAATGACGACCGTAACGGATGTCGGCTCAATCCGAAGGAAATTATGCGGAAGCTTTACAGAATTATTATGAAGCTATGCGACTAGAAATAGATCCCTATGATCGAAGTTATATACTCTATAATATAGGACTTATTCACACAAGTAATGGAGAACATACCAAAGCTTTGGAATATTATTTTCGAGCACTAGAACGAAACCCATTCTTACCCCAAGCTTTTAATAATATGGCCGTGATCTGTCATTACGTGCGATTCTCTCTACTATAGAAAGGAAAAGAAAAAAGCATTAAATACGAAAAGGCTTTCTACATATACATCGTCTAAAATAACGATTTTTATCAGCTGTAGCAAAGAAAACAACTTCATATTAAAGCCAAAATGTGAAGAACTGGAAATGCCTAGATACTTTATTCTATGGATAAAGAATCTAATTGATAGAGGAAGCACCGTAAAGATCAATTAGCGAGGTTTTGGTCCGATACAATAAGAACTGCTTACTTATATCATTGTCATGATATGAAAAAGTTAGGAATCAACTTATGTAATAGAGTTGATCCACTAGGGAGCAGCGGTGTAGCATCAGATCCCAAAGAGAGTAAGTCTTTTCTTTCTTATGAAGGAAAGCCTTTTTCAAGGATTCTATAAGAATTTCTATATGAAATTGAGATAGTTACCTTTCAACGAATTCTAATGATACCGTAGGTAAATACAAAAAAGACCCATGTTTTAGTCTTCGGAAGGTGGGATAAAAGATAAAACAAAAACCGAGTAGGAATCCAAATTTTAGTTTTAAACTTATGTAATTAATTTCTTTTGCTGAACCCGATAAAAAGGAGATGGGTCTCTGGATCTGTGATAAATTTCTTTGAATTAGATTAGATATGGTAGATTAAAAGGGGATAAAGAATTGACTGCTGAGCCGTATGAGGTAGTAAACTCTCAAGTACGGTTCTAAGGGAAGGAATTGACCCACCTATTCCGACCGGGGAGAACAGGCCATTCGACAGGGAGATTCGGAAATTGCAGAGGCTTGGTTCGATCAAGCCGCTGAGTATTGGAAACAAGCTATAGCACTTACTCCCGGGAATTATATTGAGGCTCATAATTGGTTGAAGATCACGAGGCGTTTCGAATAATAAGACTCCGTTT